ATCAGAATCCGACGAATCGGCCCAGACTGACTTACTAATAGGATACCCTGATACGTTACAGAATTTTGCTTTAACCAACGATCCAATCAGAGGAAAAATTGGGACTATTGTATCGAATCTCTTAATAGCAGTATCGATCATAAATGAATTCTCTAGCATTTGACTCCTTATCACCCAAGGCGTTAGTCGTACACCTGAAAGATAGCCCAGAAAAGAGAAAGAATGATTGGATAATTCATTTATATGGATCCTACCCGGTTGAGACCATAAGTGAAAATGACATTGCCAGAAATTGACAAGATAATATTTCCATTTCTTCATCAGTAAATTAGTACACCTTGAAGCCATAATTGATTTTCCTTGATACCTAACATAATGCATCAAAGGTTCCTTGAAGAACCAGAGGGGCAGGGTCCTTTGAGAATCATTACGAGGCGTCACTACAAGATGTTTTATTTTTCCATAAAAATGTGTTCTCTCAAGAAAGGCTAGAGAAGATATTGACCGTAAATGAGAGGATTGTTTACGAAGGAAAACTAATACGGATTCGCATTCATATACATGAGAATTATACAAGAACAAGAATAATCTTTGATTTTCCTTTGAAAAAATGGAAATGGATTTATTTGAAGTAATAAGGCTATTCCAATTATGATGCTCGTGTAGAAAACATCTCAATAAATGCAAAGAAGGAGCATCTCGTATCCGAGTGCGGAGAGTTTGAAGCAAGATTTCCAGATGGATTGGGTAGGGTATTAGTATATCTGAAACATAATATAAATGTGATAATTTGTCCTCTAAAAAGGGAAATATTGAATGAATAGATCGTAAATTCTGATACTGATATTTTGCTATTCTTTCTCTTTCTAGGGAAGATACTAATCGCACCGAGAATGGAATTTCCATAATTCCTGCAAAACCCTCTGGTATCGTTTGAGAATAAAAACTCCTGTTGGGCCCAACGAACCTAGAATCATTAACCGAAATGGTCAAATGATTCTGTTGATGCAGTCGAGTAATTAAGCGTTTCACAATTAGTGAACTAGATTTATTGTCATTGTCATAACCTAAATTTTCCGTGGGTTCATAAAAAATCGAACTATTTAAACCATGATCATGAGCAAGTGCATAGATATACTCCCGAAAAAGAAGTGGATATAAGAAGCGCTGTTTCCGGTATCTATCTATTTCTAAATAGCCTTGCAATTCGTATTGCAATTTATCCATTTGTTTGCAATGAAACTTGAACCGCATGCGGGGGAGGATTTCTTGGGTTATTAAATAATCAATACATAGTGCGATATGGTCCTAACAAGGTATATCGTAAAAACTGATATACCTGGAGACAAGACGTCTAATCAACGCATCCTCTCTTTTTCCATCCAACTCGTTCGTGTTTGGGTATAGTTACAAGAGATTGTGTATTAGAAATCCTTTATTTTTGCAACCCGATCGCTCTTCTGACTTTGGAATGAGTTATATTTATCAGTACACCGTTTCTTATACACATTCGGTTACACTCCAGTAACTAATGGAGAACAGTGAATAGTTAGGATTTTTTTTAAAAGGAATCAATGATCCACTCGCAGGAGAGCCCTTTCCCGCATCAGGCACTAATATATTTTTAACGTCTAATTAGATCGGGTATTCGTTCGAATTCAGATAAGAACGGAAACTCGTTGCTTTTGGTTTTTCCTTATAATTGGAGCCATATAGCTCTATCCATTTATTCACTTGACCCAACTGTGAATGAATTTTGAACCGTTCTAGCTAAGAATCAAAAGGACATTTTTTACCGATCTGATATGACCAGATAAGAATGAAGTATTCTCAGAGTTATCCATTGATACGACATGCTGTTTTTTCCATTCATTCCCTTTCAGGATCAGTCGTGGTCTTACAAACTCTACCGATGGTATGGACGAATCCGCTTCATCCAAATGTGTAAAAGATCATAGCCGCACTTAAAAGCCGAGTACTCTACCGTTGAGTTAGCAACCCAGATAAGGATCTAATTACGATCGGAATAAAAATCAAGAGATTTGATTACCGGAACCAGTCAAGTCAAAATTACCGGAACCAGTCAAGTCAAAACATTGAACTAACATAAGCATAAGAATAACAGCAAGTTTAGAAGAAACTATGATTCTAAAAAATCTATACAATAAAGAAGAGCAGATTCACAGATAAGTATAGCTTTAGTAAATAAAAAAAAGACTTCCTGTGTCACAGACGATCCCTCAAACCAATCCTTTGAATGAAGTAAAAAACCAAACCTATGAAACCGCAAGAATAGATCGATTTATCTACGATCGAATTCTATTGTATTCTATTCGTTCGAGAGACCATTGTCAATACAAACGAAATATTGGGAAATCAAATCAAACAAAATACAATAAATAAACTAAATATAAATAAGATAAGGCCTTGTGTTAGATTGGCACTACAAGAAATGAAAATGAAGTGAAGTAAAGAAGAAGTAGGTAAAAAAGAATATCGTATTTATTCACTATCACTATAGGCCCAAAGATTGACCTCTTGTTTCTTGAGGTGAGGGAGTCCCAAGGAAAACCATCAGATTAATGGTAATCCCCTAATTTCATGGATTTCAGTTATGACATATAATATAATCCTTTTTCTATCCCTCTCATATTCATATAAATATAAAAAGACAAAGAAATTCTTTGTCATTCTTTGTCCTTACATTATCTCAAACCATATAGGAACAATAGCGAATAGGTATGAGAGAGTGGCGAAGAAACAATTAAACAAAACTAGAACTAGCTACTATACCGGTCCATCTTTTGATTTCATTAATTTCATTTTGTTTGATTAACTCGAAGTTCCTTAAATACCTCTGCCTTTTTTGAAATATCATGAACAGTTCCCGTGGGTTGAGCTCCTTTTTCAAGGAAATATAGAATAGCAGGAACATTTAAATAAGTTTGATTCTTTATCGGGTCGTAAAAGCCTACTTTCCGAAGATCTCTTCCCTCTCTTCGGGATCTGACATCAATTGCAATGATTCGATAGGTGGCTCATTGGGATAGATCGATGGGCAATACCCCCCCCCCCCCCCTGGAAACGTATAGGAAGTTTTCTCCTCATACGGCTCGAGAAAGAATGATTAAAATTTATGGATATAAATCTATAGCAAACGGATCCTTGAAATCATCAATTCAATTATGATTGAAGTCGTCTTTTTTCCTTCTTCCTTCCTATAAAATAAAAATATCATTCGTCCTCATAACTCAAGTTGGGTAATTCTCAAAGGACTCAAAAAGAAATCCTTAAAAAATCCTTAAATAAATATTTATTGAGCGGTCTATAACCCCTTTTTTGTCTCGTCTGGAATATATTTCCATTTCTTACTTATTATGATCCAATCCACTTGATTGAGACAATCATTGAAAATGGTGTTTTCTTGTTTTGGAATCACTTATCCTTGAATCATTAGGTTTAGACATTACTTCGGTGATCTTTAATCTTCCGGAACGGCAGCAACATACCTTTTGGCTATTTCTTTACGTCGAAGAATCATACGAACGATTCAATTCCATTAATTCCCCTGTGATACACTTCTTTATCATCGAAATAGTCTCACCAATTACAGCAAACTTTTTTTTTATTGAAAAGTCGGTCCAATTTGACCTTTTCTATATCGAAGATATACTTACGAAGTCGTTCCAAATTATTAATTGGCACTAACCCTAGATCCTGCCTCTGATAATCATTTATTCTCGAGCTCCATCATGTACTATTTTATTTACATTACAACCCAACATCGTGGAGTAATGGTGAAACAGAACAAAATATGTCGAGCCAAGAGCATCCTCATTGAAGATGATGGATGTAAAAATCCACAGCCGATCATGTCATTCAAGTCGCACGTTGCCTTCTACCACATCGTTTCAAACGAAGTTTTACCATAACAAAAATTCCTATAATTCGGAATCGGTACGGGATTGATTCAATATGGAATTAAATCATGAATAGTCATTGATTGATCTTTTATTCTATTTTTTAATATTCTCCATGGACGCATATGTATATCTAACAAGTATCCAGTTTGCCCCCTGATTCTAGCGTATGAATCATTTATTTCACCATTTATAAGAAAGACGAATAAACAAGAAGTTAGTTAACAACCTGATCATTTGTGACAATCAGTCATGAGTGAAATGAGCCAATTCTTGCTCGAACGACTAAGCTAAACTAAAGATCTTTAATTGGATTTCCAATACCGGAAAAGAATGAGTTAGTAACTGATTAAGCCATTCCAATGAACCAGAAAGGGCCAAAGTGGTTTGATGGTAAATGATAAATTAACTAATCTCAGACTTCATCGAGTATCAAGGATTCATTAAAAATGGTTTCACATAAACAAATCTCGTACTTTGCCATCATTGCTATTGGTGGAAAGCAGTTCTTCCGTAAAGACTCAATTTGATCTATGAATCAATCAGCAAGTCTGTGCAATCACAACGAATAACTTTAATTACGTATATCTCCTAGACGTCAATTTGATCATTTTGATCATCATAATAACATGAAATTTCATTTTGCTTTTCCTTAAATCATCAACTGTCTAAACCAGATAAATGGGACGAGAAACAAAATCTAAAACTAATTTCATTTCTTTGTTCATGAGCATCAAACATAATAAGAAATATAGTAAAAGTCAAAAAATGAATAAAAAAAGACACAGTAAAGTAAATAAGATAAAGTGAACGTCCTCGATTCATTCTTGAATCTGATTGAGAATATCAGAATCAAAGCAGCATGATCTTTCGGTATCCATCGGGTTATGTTATATATACAGCTGTTACCGCGGGTAATCGTGGATATTTTAAGGCATCACAGAAATTTCTGACCGAAACCAAAGACTGTTTGTTGTTTGTTCTTACTGAAATAGAACAATAACAATACAAAAGGGTGGCATGCTTCTTTTCGGCATATTCTGCTTTTTTGCTTCCAGAGTCGTTCGATAAAGTCAAGTAAATTAAATCCACGATTCTGCCTACCAATGGATTTACAATTCCATTATTCATCAGTTCATTAGAACCAGATGCAAATTGGGTACAATACAATGCATCTATTCCTATTGAACTTGATTGTTTGTTGATGAAATCGGGAATAGCCACAGATATTTCAATTGATACCTTCCATTGTTGATCAGCACATCACATATCTAAAAAACATTTCATCTGGATTATGAATCATGCATACCCGGTCAACCAACAAAAGAATCTTCTTTTCTTATAAGCTGTATAAGCTGCGTGCTATACCAGTACCAGACACGTATAAGTGCAAAACAAAACAGGTCCAGATCCGTTTTTTATTCCCATTTTTTCATTTGAGTCCAGTCTTAGGAACTCGAATCCCGTTGATGGAATTGGTACCACGAACTCGAACCCTCATTAGAATCCAAATAAAATGAATTCTAAATTGGGATAATTATTAAATGAGATACGATTACCATATCTGCTTTACCATTAATTAAAAGTTAGAAGATAGAAGAGGTTTCTTTCACATTTCGACTCAGAATGGATCATGCAGGAATCAGAATTTTCTGGATTCAAGCATAAAGTTTCTTTTGACTAACCAACTCCAATATGAACGGTATGGACATAGACTGAATAATCCAATTTTGAATTAAATCAAAAAAAATATCTTTTCAATGGATCTATGTCTATGCTCCCCACACGCCTATACCAAAATCATGGATTTTTCATACGTGTGTCAGTCATTGAAAGTGAATTCCGTGTGTAGGAAACAGAATACAGAATAGAAAGCTAAAGTCTAATTCAGAAAAGAATCATTAACATTAAAAACCAAACTAGAAAGAAAAAAACTAGAAATAAAGAATAGATTACGATTACATTGTATCCAACATGAACCTCCTAAATAGAAATTTAGATGATTAAAGAGAACAAATAATATTTGTTAAGTTAAGATGGAATTAATCTGGGACGGAAGGATTCGAACCTCCGAGTAACAGGACCAAAACCCGTTGCCTTACCGCTTGGCCACGCCCCATTTATGTTTCTATTCAAACACGAATATACATTAATATTGGTATCGGGTGTTCGTCAATTCCAGCCCAGTATCTATGGAAGAAAGAAGTTGTTGCTGAGATTCGACACGTGTAGATCCGGAATAAAACTAAATTCATTGATCATTACATATAATTAAATTAAGATAATTAAGATATTGTATGAAAGTATGATTCCGTATAATTCAATTTGACAATTGAAGGATCTTTGATTGGGGGAATTCAAAGAAAGAAGGACTTTTTTACCTACCCTCTTTCTTTATTTTTTCCCTTCAAGAAATAACTCAATAAAAATGATATTATTCTAAGAACAAAATATTTGTTATGCCTAATATCTTTAGTTTAATCTGTATCTGTCTTAATTCTGCCCTTCAGCCGAGTGGTTTTTTCTTCGCAAAATTGCCCGAGGCTTATGCTTTTTTGAACCCAATCGTGGATTTTATGCCGGTCATACCTGTGCTCTTTTTTCTCTTAGCCTTTGTGTGGCAAGCTGCTGTAAGTTTTCGATGAGATCCTTGATACTGTTCTAGAAAGATTCACGACTTATTCAAAAAAAAAAAAAAATATTTTACCAATTTTACCAAGAAAGATGAGATAAGTAGTGCATTAAGACAAGAACCCTCGATTCAAACATTGAACATTCTTCAATAGACTCCGTGAATCCGGATCACCTCATTTCCTCATTCTGACCCTCCATCCATGGAGCGCATACGGTATTCTGAGCCCCCGCAATGCAATATCAACAAATCGCATTGTAGGTATGACGAGATTATTTTGGTAACGAAGGAATCAGAACCTTATTTTATTACAATACAAATGAATTGAATTCCTATTAATTCCTTTCTTTTCTAAAAACCACTTCGTTTCTTGGTGTCAAAAAATGAGATGGTACAAAGGTTGAGAATCTATTCCCTTTTTCTCCCCCAACAGGTCTTGGAGATTTGTAATGCTTACTCTCAAACTGTTCGTTTATACGGTGGTGATATTCTTTGTTTCGCTCTTCATCTTCGGATTCCTGTCTAATGACCCAGGACGTAATCCTGGACGCGAAGAATAAAGAATAATAGATTTTTTCTTTCCTTTTTTGGTTTGGTTTCTAAATCCATCTTCTTAACTTCAAATTTGATCTATTCCATACATTTCATTTATTTCAATGAAATCATCAATCCAACCAAACCAAAGGGACTCGGGGTTTATAGAATGAGAAAGATAAATATCAAGTGAGCGTAGGAAACGGAGAGAGAGGGATTCGAACCCTCGGTACGAATAGCTCGTACAACAGATTAGCAATCTGCCGCTTTAGTCCACTCAGCCATCTCTCCAAATTGAAAAAAAAAAATGAATAATTCATATGTGACACGACGTGTGAAGTAAAGATTAATATTTCTTTTTCTTTATTCTAGAGATATATATGAATTGTATAAGAAATCCTATTTATACAACCATTCAAAACAGGTATCTCTAAAGGAAAAAAAGATCCCTCTTTGATTTTATTTCGTTCGAAAGGTTCTTCTTTTGTTCTCCCGGCCTGGCTAGGCACTGGCCAGGCCATTCCCCCCCTTTTCAACCTAACCTAAAATGAGAAATTGGAAAACTCAATATGTTATTGAGTTGAAGCAGCAACAAGAGCTATTTCGATTTCTATGATATGAAGGAAATTTATTATATTGTTATTTCCTTATTTTTCCTTTGATTCATCGTTGCTTTTTTTTATTGGAATGGGAAAAGCGTATGTATGTTCCCTCAAGTACTCAAGAGACAAGCTTTAAGAGACAAGCTTTGTTTTGTTTAAATAAACGCTTGACTTGATAAAAAAAAAAATGGAACTATAACAAAACTTCTTTTTCTGTTCCAACCTCGCCGATTCTATCGGCCCTCTGATTAACGACTTCTACAGCAAAACAAAAAGGTTTTTTATTTATCCTCTTGCCCTATTTCATCAAGTATCCCCGGAGACAGGGCATGTCAGCACTCTAATATTCACAATATCTTGATCGCGCCTCATCTCCTTGTTCGACAAATGGGCCATTCCTATACAATAATCACAATGTAGCGGGTATAGTTTAGTGGTAAAAGTGTGATTCGTTCTATTACCAACTGAAATAGTTAAGGGTTCTTTCGGTTTGTTCATATTCCGATCAAAAACTTTATTTCTTATAAGGGTTTAACCCTTTCCTATCAATGCCACAATTGGGGAAGAATATAATTTTCGCGATTTGCATCCAAAAACTGGGATTATGGAATTGCGAAGCATAATTTTTTGAGTTTTCCAATTAGAATTAGATAAGTATGAGTAAAAGATCCATGGATGAAGATACAAAAGTGTATTTCTAATCGTAACTAGATCTTCGATTTTTGTAAAGGGGAGATTGAAGCCAAATAGCTATTAAACGGTGACTTCGGTTTACCGGGGCCATCGGCATATATTGTTTCAGCTCGGTAGAAATAAGATTCTTTTCCTAAGGATTCATGTCAGTAGAAATAGGGAACGAAGTAACTAGAAGGGTTTTTATAATACCCCTCCTCTAGAGGGATCATCTAGAAAGCGAGTAGCTTTGGATACATTCAGACAGAAAAGCTGACATAGGTGTTATGGATCGAATTTTTCTTATTCCGATTTGCTATGACTTCCTTCTTTTATTTCCATACCTTTCCATTTCCATACTAATATCATACATCGTCAATTTTTTCGTTTAGGTTACTTTACGCCCTAAATCGGGGAATCTATCCTTTATTCCATAAAGGAGCCGAATGAAACCAAAGTTTCATGTTCGGTTTTGAATTAGAGACGTGAATAGTGATGAATCGACGTCGACTATAACCCCTAGCCTTCCAAGCTAACGATGCGGGTTCGATTCCCGCTACCCGCTCGATATGAATCATAATACATCCATCATTGATTTGAATATGCGTCTTTATTCCCTAAGACGCATACAATCTGATTGTTTCTGTTTTTATCCAAACAGGGAATGGAAAGGAGGAATCAGAAAGAAGAGAATCGGGACGAGAAGCGTCCATTGTCTAATGGATAGGACAGAGGTCTTCTAAACCTTTGGTATAGGTTCAAATCCTATTGGACGCAATTTATTTACATCTATTTTGTTTGGATTGCTATTCCAAGAAACATATTTGGACTGATTCGAATCAGAGCCATTTCTTTTCTCAACAATTTATGTCGTACTAAGAGACTCTACCAAATGAAATAACCAATTTCTTTATGTTTGTTCCTGAAGTAGAAATAGTTCCATCTGCTCCTGAATAGCCTCTTTCAAAAGGGCTTCCGCTTGCTCGGTGAATACCTTGGTAGAAAATATGATTTCTTGTAACTGAGGCTTATTTGTTCTTAAATGGGTACGTAACTGAACAATAAATTTCTTTACCTGTCCAATTTCTAATTGATCAAGATATCCATTCGTTCCGGTATAAATAGTAACTATCTGTTCATCCACCCCGAGAGGGGATGATTGGGATTGTTTGAGCAACTCCCGTAATCGTTGACCTCTTGCCAATTGATTCTGAGTAGCTTTATCTAGATCGGAAGCGAATTGCGCAAAGGCTTCTAACTCTGCAAATTGAGCCAATTCTAATTTTAATTTGCCGGCTACTTGTTTCATGGCTTTAATTTGAGCTGCGGATCCTACTCTGGAGACGGAAATACCCACATTAATAGCTGGACGGATTCCAGCATTGAATAAATCCGCGGATAAGAAGATTTGCCCATCTGTAATGGAAATGACATTAGTGGGAATATAAGCCGAAACGTCCCCAGATTGAGTCTCAACTATTGGTAAAGCAGTCATACTTCCTTCGCCTAAACGAGAACTTAGTTTAGCGGCTCTTTCCAAAAGGCGGGAATGCAAATAAAAAACGTCTCCTGGATAAGCTTCGCGACCAGGTGGTCTTCTTAATAGAAGGGACATTTGGCGATAAGCTTGTGCTTGTTTG